ATGACCTTGTTACAATGTAAGGAATGCTATTTCAACTGATTCTGTAAAAGAATATACATCGGCCCTCGTTTTAGGGGTTTTTCGAGACATCCGTGTATATTAAGGGGGAGGGGGGTTTTTACCGAAAAAACTTTTATTCAAAAAAAAGGTTCAGGTTTTTTTGGAAACTCGAAGGGGGTCTAATATTGGTAATTCTATGCCAGATAAATGAATTATGTATTAGAATAATGAAGTGTATTTTACACTAATAATTATAGGAGACTTCTTTTCGGGAGGGTTAATGACGGTGTTTTTTTTAAACTTTTTCTCTCGTTAATCAAAAAAACCAAACGGGACATTTTATGGCTTAATTTTTCTATCCCTTTCAGTTATGCTGAGTCTGACAATCTGATTTCATGAATGAAGTAATGTAATTATTAAGGAAGTGTCGAGGATAGTTCAAGTTTATCTCAATGACCCAGATGAGCCCTTCCGGGGAATAGCGATTTGCTTCATACCGAAAAAAAAAAGCTGGGAGGTCGAGAAATCTTGAGACGATGAATGATAATATGCCATTAAAGGGAGCTAGCGGTAGTACGGTTTGATGAAATTAAGGGTGATATGTAATTTGAGCAGTAATCAGATGCCAGATTTGATAAATCTGTGGGGATTAGGCAGGTATGTGCCACAAACCGAACAATTTTTTCCTATAAATAGCGGGATACGGGTTTCTATCCAACCCACATTAAATAATTTTAAGTAAAGTAGGGCTGAATGAATAATATTATGGAATGAAACTTTTGATTATAATATAATGAGGGTTAAATATGATATGAAATGAAATAGCTGGCAGTAGATTAATGTGTATTAAACATAGTATGTAATGATATAGTGGATCATAGATGAATGAGGATTAAGCATATATATGCTATATGGTAGGGGAGTGCCTGTATTAGTCACTATGGAATATGGGTAGTATGTGGTATATTAAGGTATGTGGGCTATGTCATTAATATGTTAAACTGACGTACTAAAACCAAATTTTTTTCATTCGGTTTTGTGCTTATCGTCATAGCATTCAGGGGGCAGTTTAGGCAGAATCTTGGCTTTGGGAGCCAAGGGCAGGAGTTTAACCCTCCTTCCCCTGATGTGTTTTGGAGGGGGTTTAAACCCCTGGTCTTCGACTTACAAGGCCGACGCTTTGAGTTAAGCTACCAAAACTAGTTTAGGCTGAGGATTTTATTTTCTCATCAGCTGGTGAATGGGACAATAATAAGAAATAAGGAAAAGTAGGAGATTGAGGCAATTTGTCCTACTATAATAAATGGTTGTTCTACAGGTTGGCCCCCGATTCAGGTTAAAATAATTGAATTGGCTACAAGGAGCCAGAAGAAGATTTGTGTCATAGGTCGGAAGATACTACTTCGTTGCTTGGAGGTGTGAAGGAGGGGCACCAGTAGGAGAATAAAGATGGAGAACAGGAGAGCGAGGACCCCCCCTAGTTTATTGGGGATTGAGCGTAGGATGGCATAGGCGAATAAGAAGTATCACTCGGGCTTGATGTGTGGTGGTGTGACGAGGGGGTTTGCTGGGATAAAGTTTTCGGCGTCTCCTAGGAGGTTAGGTAGGAAGAGGGCTAATAGTGCTAGGAAGAAAAGTATAATGAAAAAGCCAAGGAGGTCTTTGTATGAATAGTAGGGGTGGAAGGAGATTTTATCCGTGTCTGAATTAATGCCTAGGGGGTTATTAGAGCCAGTTTCGTGAAGAAATAAGAGGTGAATAACGGTTAATGCTAGGATTAGAAATGGTAGGAGGAAGTGGAAGGCAAAGAATCGTGTGAGGGTGGCGTTGTCTACTGAGAAGCCCCCTCAGATTCACTGTACTAATATGTTACCAACATAAGGAAATGCGGACAAAAGGTTGGTAATAACTGTAGCGCCTCAGAAGGATATTTGTCCTCAGGGGAGGACATAACCAACGAAAGCTGTTGCTATCAGTAAAAATAGGATAATTACACCAATATTTCATGCTTCTTTGTTGAAGTAAGAGCCGTAGTAAATTCCTCGGGCAATATGTAAGTATACGCAGACGAAGAAAAGGGAGGCGCCGTTGGCATGTATATTACGAATTAGTCAGCCATAATTAACGTCGCGGCAGATGTGTACTACCGAGGAGAAAGCTATAGAAATATCTGCGGTATAGTGTATTGCTAGGAAAAGTCCTGTAAGAATTTGAATAATTAAACATAGGCCTAGGAGCGAGCCAAAGTTTCACCATGAAGAGATGTTTGATGGGGCGGGGAGGTCAATTAGGGCATGATTTATAATTTTTAGGAGAGGGTGGGTCTTGCGGATATTAGTGGCCATAAATTCTTATAGTTGAATAAACAACGATAGTTTTTCAAGTTGTTGGTCTTGGTTAGAGTCCAAGTAGGAATAATGATATATTTTATGTTTGTGATAATAATTGGTTTAATTTTAGGTTTAATAGGGGTAGCATCTAACCCTTCGCCTTATTATGCTGCTTTGGGCCTGGTTACTGCTGCGGGAGTTGGGTGTGGTTTATTAGTGGGGTATGGTGGGTCTTTTATGTCTTTAATTTTGTTTTTAATTTATTTAGGGGGGATGTTGGTGGTGTTTGCCTATACAGCAGCTCTTGCTGCTGAGCCATACCCGGAGGCATGGGGGGATTGGTCAGTTTTATTATATGTTGGGTTTTATCTAATTGGGCTTGTTATTGTTGGGAAATATTTTATAGTAGAGGGTTTTGGGCTATATTGGGTTGGAGCAGAGGAGGTTAGTGTTTTGGAAATAGTGCGTGGTGATTTTGGAGGCGTGGCCCTATTATACTCTGATGGGGGGGGAATGTTGGTTTTGGGGGGCTGGGTATTACTATTAACTCTGTTTGTGGTGTTAGAGTTAACTCGGGGTCTGTCTTGAGGGGCTTTGCGGGTCGTTAAATAATAATAATTAGGACAGTGAGGGTTAAAGTTAGGAATAGGAGCATTAGGTAGGTTTTGATAAAGCCTTGTTGGGGCTGGGTCGATAATTTAATGAGTGCGGCTTGTTGAATGAGGCCGCTTTTAGGCCCCATTTTTTCATTTCACGTTTGGTCAATTAAATGGGTTGAGGCATGTTGGGCTCAATTTAGGTTAATCTTTGGTAGGAGCCGGTGAATAATTGAGGGGAAATAGCCCAATATATTAGAGAAGTGGTGGGGGGAGAGTGTTGGGGTAATTTTAAAATGGGTCTGGGTTAGGTTAGTTAATTCTAGGGCTAGAAGTAGGCCTAAAATTGTAACAAGGAGAGCTGAAAGTTTTAGTAGGGGAGACATGGTTATGATTTGGGTTTTTGTTGGGGGAAGATTAAGGGTAATAATTAGGCCGGCAATAATACTTCCATAAGCAAGACGTTTAAGGGGGTTAATAACTAATGGGTTATTTTCATTAATCGGAGAAAGTGTATTAAATCGGGGAAATTTTATTAGTGCAAAAAAAACGAGACGGAGGCTGTAAATGGCTGTGAAAGATGTTGCTACTAAGGTTAAGGTCAGGGCTCAGGCGTTTAAATGGGAAGTGTTTATGGATTCGATGATGGCGTCTTTTGAGAAGAAGCCTGATAGGAATGGTATGCCTGTTAGGGCTAGGCTACCAATAGTTAAAGAGGTTGAGGTGAATGGCATAAGTTTGTGAAGCCCCCCTATTTTTCGAATATCTTGTTCGTCATTGAGGCTATGAATAATAGAGCCTGAGCAGAGGAAAAGTATTGCTTTGAAGAAGGCATGGGTGGAAATGTGAAGGAAGGCAAGTTGAGGTTGATTAAGGCCAATGGTAACTATTATTAGTCCTAATTGGCTGGATGTTGAGAAAGCAATAATTTTTTTGATATCATTTTGGGTTAAGGCACATGCTGCTGTAAAAAGGGTTGTTAGTGCTCCTAAACATAGGCAGGCGGTTAAAACTAGTTCGTTGTCTTGAATAAGGGGGTGAAGGCGAATTAAAAGGAAAATGCCTGCCACAACCATTGTGCTGGAGTGGAGTAATGCGGATACTGGGGTTGGGCCTTCTATAGCTGAGGGCAATCATGGGTGTAAACCAAATTGTGCGGATTTTCCTGCTGCTGCCAGGACAAGGCCGAGAAGGGGTAGTGTTAAGTCTATGTCTTTAGACAGAATAAAGAGTTGTTGGATTTCTCATGAGTTTAGGTGAATAGCTAATCAGGCCATGCTTAGGATTAATCCAATATCACCAATTCGATTGTAGATGACGGCTTGTAGAGCTGCGGTATTAGCGTCTGCTCGACTATATCATCAGCCAATTAATAGGAAGGACATAATTCCAACCCCCTCTCAGCCAATAAATAATTGAAATATATTATTGGCAGTGACTAGAATAATTATTGAAATGAGGAATAATAATAAATATTTAAAGAAGCGGTTAATGTTTGGGTCAGAGTGCATATATCAGAGGGCAAATTCAAGGATGGATCAAGTAACGTAGAGGGCTACGGGTGTGAAGATAATTGAGTAGAGATCAAATTTGAAGCTTATGTTAATTTCAAAGGGGCCTATATTTATTCAGTTTCAATTGGTAATAATTGATTCTAAGCCTTGGTCGAGAAAGATAAATAAAGGTATAAGGCTAATAAAAAAGGAAATTTTTACGGCTGTTTTAACATAAAAGGATGATCAGTTGGGGTGAGCCTCTTTTGGAGAAAGGGATAAAATTAATGGAAAAATGAGAATAATAAAGATTAATAGAAGGGAAGAGTTAAAAATAGTATTCATAGCTCTTGCTTGGAGTTGCACCAAGGGTTTTTGGTTCCTAAGACCAATAGATTACTATTATCTTTCAAGGGCCGAGTGAGCCATGGGCTCGAACCATGATAGGAAGAATTAGCAGATCTTCGTGTCCCGGACCTCTCTCGGTAAATAAAAAGATTTTAACTTTTGTCTTTAGAACCACAATCTAATATTTTAATTAAACTATAAATACAGAATGTTCAGCCTCAGATGAGTTCTGGTTTGAGGATTAGTAATAATACTGGTACAATGTGCAGGCTGAGGAGGAGGTGTTCTCGTGTGTGAGAGGGGTTAAGAGAGAGAATGTGGTTGGATGTTATTCCTCGTTGGGTTATTAAGAATATGTAGAGGGAATAAGATGCTGTAATTAACACTCCTGTACCTGTGAGAATTATAGTTCAATTAGATCAATTAAATAGTGATGTAATAATAAAAAGTTCACCCATAAGATTGGGGGATGGCGGCAGGGCAAGGTTTGCGAGATTAGCGAGGAGTCATCAAGTTGCCATAAGTGGGAGAACAATTTGAACCCCTCGGGCTAGAAGCAGGGTTCGGCTGTGGATGCGCTCATAGTTAGTGTTGGCTAGGCAGAATAGGGCTGATGAAATTAGTCCGTGGGCAATTATTAGTGTTGTTGCTCCTGCGAAGCTTCATGGTGTTTGAATGAGGATGGCTCCTGCAACTAGGCCTATGTGGCTAACTGAGGAGTAGGCAATTAAAGATTTTAGGTCTGTTTGACGTAAGCAGATGGAGCTGGTTATTACAACGCCTCAAATAGCCAAGATTATAAATGGGTAGGCTATTTCTTTAGTAAGGGGATTTAATATAACAATAATACGTATTATGCCGTAGCCCCCTAGTTTTAATAATACTGCAGCTAAAATTATTGAGCCGGCAATTGGGGCCTCTACGTGGGCTTTGGGTAATCAAAGATGAACTCCATATAGGGGTATTTTGACGAGAAATGCAATGATGCAGGCGGCCCATCAGAACTTGTCTGCTCATGAATATAGGTTTGGGGTTTGGGAATACTGGATAATAAATATAGAGAGGGTACCTAGGTTATTTTGTATAGATAGTAGGGCAATGAGTAGTGGGAGTGAGCCAATTAGGGTATAAAATAAAAAGTAGGTGCCTGCGTTCAAGCGTTCTGTCTGATTTCCCCAGCGTGTAATAATAATAAGTGTTGGGATAAGTGTAGCTTCGAATATGATATAAAATAGAATTATTTCTGTTGCGGAAAATGCTATGATGAGAAAAGCTTGTAGGGAAATAAGAAGTGAGATGTAGGTTCGTTGTCGACTTAGGGGCTCTGGGGAGATGTGGTTTTGGCTGGCTAAAATTATTAATGGGAGGAGTCAGCAGGTTAAGACAAGTAATGGCATTGATAGGGGGTCCACCCCTAGGTAGTTATTAGAAAACTCTCAGCCGACATCTGTATTTCATTTAAATCAAGATAAGCTTATTGTGGCGATAAGGAGACTGTGGGCGGAAGTAGCAGTTCACAGTCATTTTTTATGAATAAATCAGGCTGTTGGGAATAATATAATTGTTGGGATTAAAATTTTTAGCATTGTAGAAGGTTTAGGTTTTGTAAGTTGTCAGAGCCATGTGATCGGGAGGTGGCGACTAGAATAGCTAAACCTGCGCTAGCTTCGCAGGCAGAGAATGTTAGGAGAATAATAGGAATAATGGAGCTAGAGGTAGAGTTTAATGTTATAGATCAGACTGCAGTGGCGATAAAAAGGGTTAATATTATGCCTTCCAGACATAGGAGGGCGGATAGGAGGTGTGAGCGGTTAAATGCGAGGCCTATTAAACCTAGGATAAATGCTGATGTGAAGCTAAAATATATGGGGGACATAAGATATTTATGGATTTTCACCATAATTTGCTAAGCCGAAATTAGCGGTCTTGAGTTGGACTAAACATCTACTCTGCTCATTCAAGTCCTCCTTGAAGTCACTCATAAATGAGGCCTAGGGTGAGTAAAATTAGAATGGTTGCTGCTCAAAATAATGTGAAGAGTGGTGTTAATAGTTGATTAGCTCAGGGTAGAGGTAGGAGGAGGGCAATTTCTAGGTCAAATAATAGGAAGAGGATAGCCACTAGGAAAAAGCGGAGAGAAAAGGGGAGACGGGCACTTCCTAGCGGGTCAAAACCACATTCGTAGGGGGACAATTTTTCATTATCTGGGTTTAAAGATGGAAGTCAAAATGCAATAAAAGCGAGGATTAGGGAAACCAGGGCCGTGGTCACGACAGACGATATAATGAGGTTCATTACTTTTCCTTGGACTATAACCAAGATTAAGTAATTGGAAATCACTTGTACTAATTTATACTAGAAAAGTAATTATGAGCCTCATCAATAGATGGAAACATAAAGGAATAATCATACTACATCTACAAAGTGTCAGTATCATGCGGCAGCTTCAAAGCCGAAGTGATGTTCTGATGTAAAATGATATTGGACTTGTCGTAGAAGACAAACTGCTAAGAAGGTTGAGCCAATAATAACATGGAGTCCGTGGAAGCCTGTAGCAACATAGAATGTTGTTCCGTAGACTCCGTCGGCGATAGTGAATGGTGCTTCATAATATTCTATGGCTTGAAGGGCTGTAAAATATACGCCCAGTATGAGGGTTAGGGCGAGGGCTTGAATTGCTTCTTTTCGGTTACCCCCCATTAAGCTATGGTGGGCCCAAGTTACGGTTACCCCTGAGGCCAATAACACTGCGGTGTTTAAGAGTGGGACTTCAAATGGGTCTAAGGGGCTAATTCCTGTTGGGGGCCAACACCCTCCTAATTCTGGGGTTGGTGCAAGGCTTGAGTGGTAAAAGGCTCAGAAAAAACCTAAAAAGAAGAAAACTTCTGATGTGATAAATAATATTATTCCATAACGAAGGCTTTTTTGTACGGGGGGTGTATGATGTCCTTGAAAGGTTCCCTCGCGAATAACATCTCGTCATCATTGAATTACGGTTAAGAAAAGAAGGGTTAATCCTAGATAGAGGAGCAATAATGAGTGAAAATGAAATCATACGGCCAGGCCTGATGTCATAAGGAGCGCAGCCGTGGCCCCTGTTAGAGGCCATGGGCTTGGGTCAACTATGTGGTATGCGTGTGCTTGGTGAGCCATTATACATTTTCTTGTAAATATAAGCTAAGAAGGAGGACGAACACGTATGCTTGAATTATTGCTACGGCTACTTCTAGAATTGTTAATAAGAATAAAATTAAGGACGTTATTAAGGCCACAGTGGGCATAATGGTTAAGAGGACGAAGGCCGCGGTTGCAATTAGTTGTATTAATAAATGTCCAGCTGTTAAGTTAGCAGTTAGTCGTACGCCTAGTGCTAAAGGTCGAATAAATAAGCTAATGGTTTCAATAATAATTAGGACGGGTACTAGGGGGGTTGGTGTTCCTTCAGGAAGGAAGTGTCCTAGTGCAATGGTCGGCTGATTTAGTATACCAATTAATACAGTTGTCAATCATAGTGGTAGGGCAAATGCTATGTTGAGGGAGAGTTGGGTTGTGGGGGTGAAGGTATAGGGGAGGAGGCCTAGAAGATTAATGGTAATTAAGAATAATATTAGGGCTGTAAATAATATAGCTCATTTGTGTCCGCCGAGGTTGATGGGTTGTATAAGTTGATAAATAAAGCGGTTAACAAATCAGGCTTGAAGGGTGATTAGTCGGTTATTTAGTCATCGATTTGTGGGCGTGGGAAAAATCAGTCATGGAATTAAGATAGCCAGGGCAATCAAGGGGACTCCAAGAAGGGAGGGGCTTAGGAATTGGTCAAAAAAGCTTATAATCATGGTCAATTTCAAGGGCTAGGTTTAGGTATTTCAGTGCTTTTTAGGGCCGGCTCATTGTTAAATATATAATTTATTACTTTGTTTGGTAAAATAGTAAAGAAAACAATTCATGAAAATAATAAGATTAAAAATCATGGGTTTGGGTTTAATTGAGGCATGTCACTAAGGGTGGTAGGGAATCACCAATGTTTAGCTTAAAAGGCTAATGCTAGGCCCGGTTTAGCTTCTTAGTGAGGCTTCTTCTAATATTAATGAAGATCAGGTTTCAAAGTGTTCTAGTGGCACTGCTTCTACTACAATAGGCATAAAGCTGTGATTGGCGCCACAAATTTCTGAACATTGACCATAATAGACGCCAGGGCGTGAGACAATGAAGGCGACTTGGTTAAGTCGCCCAGGTACGGCATCCATTTTTACTCCTAAAGCTGGGACAGCTCAAGAATGTAAGACGTCTTCTGCTGAAACTAATACTCGGATGGGTGATTCTATTGGTACTACTATGCGGTGGTCTGTCTCTAGTAGGCGGAATTGACCTGGTGTTAAATCTTGGGTTTGGATTATGTAGGAATCAAATCCAAGGTCTTCATAGTCGGTATATTCATAACTTCAGTATCATTGGTGTCCTATGGCTTTAATAGTTAAGTGGGGATCATTAATTTCGTCTATAAGATATAAAATTCGTAATGATGGGAGGGCAATCATAATAAGGATGATGGCGGGGAGAATGGTTCAAATGATTTCAATTTCTTGAGAATCAAGGATATATTTGTTTGTGAGCTTGGTTGTTACTATTGCTGTAATAATATAAAGGACTAGGGTGCTAATTAAAAATACAATTATTAGCGTGTGGTCGTGGAAATGAATAAGTTCTTCCATAACGGGGGAGGCTGCATCTTGGAATCCTAATTGTGAGGGGTGTGCCATTATAAGTTAAGATGCGCGAGGTTTAAACTCACGATTTTGCCCTGACAAGGCAATGTAATATATTTTACTAGAATCTTTATGAAGAAAGTGACAGAGCGGTAATGTGGCTGGCTTGAAACCAGCATATGGGGGTTCAATTCCTTCCTTTCTTGTTTAAAAAGATGGGCGTTGGATTTGAACGAAGGCTGGTTCTTCATAGGTGTGGTAAGGTGGCGGGCAGCCGTGTAGTCACTCTACGTTTGTGTGAGGAAGTTCAACGGATAAAACCTCTCGTTTTGAGGCGAATGCTTCTCAAATAATAAATAATAATAAAATTACGGCAACAAGAGAGAGTATAGAGCCAATAGATGAGACAGTATTTCATAGGGCATATGCATCGGGGTAGTCCGAGTATCGTCGTGGTATTCCTGCGAGCCCGAGAAAGTGTTGGGGGAAGAAAGTTAAGTTTACCCCAACAAATATAACTACAAATTGGATTTTTGCTCAGGTTTGATGGAGGGTGAAGCCAGAGATTAAGGGGAATCAGTGAATAAAACCGGCCATAATGGCGAAGACTGCTCCTATTGAGAGCACATAGTGGAAGTGGGCTACTACATAATAGGTATCGTGAAGAACAATATCTAGTGAGGAGTTAGCTAAAACAATCCCTGTTAATCCCCCTACTGTAAAAAGGAAAATAAAGCCTAGGGCCCAGAGTAGTGGGGTGTCTCATTTGATAGAGCCGCCATGGAGTGTTGCTAATCAGCTAAATACTTTAACGCCTGTGGGGATGGCAATAATTATTGTTGCAGAGGTGAAGTAGGCCCGGGTGTCTACGTCTATTCCTACCGTAAATATGTGGTGGGCTCACACAATGAAGCCAAGTAGTCCAATTGCTATTATTGCTCATACCATGCCCATATACCCGAAAGGTTCTTTTTTGCCTGAGTAATAGGCAACTACATGTGAAATTATCCCGAACCCCGGTAAAATTAAAATGTATACTTCTGGGTGTCCGAAGAATCAAAATAAGTGTTGATAAAGGATTGGGTCCCCTCCGCCCGCGGGGTCAAAGAATGTGGTGTTGAGGTTGCGGTCTGTGAGTAATATTGTAATTCCGGCTGCAAGGACGGGGAGAGAAAGAAGAAGAAGAACAGTGGTAATAAGAATTGATCAAACAAATAATGGCGTTTGATATTGAGAGATAGCTGGGGGTTTTATATTAATAATAGTTGTGATAAAATTAATTGAGGCCAAGATTGATGAAGCACCGGCCAAATGAAGGGAGAAGATAGCTAAATCAACGGAGGGTCCGGCGTGTGCTATATTTCCCGCCAAAGGCGGGTAAACAGTTCATCCGGTCCCTGCTCCTGCCTCTACTCCTGCGGAAGCCAAGAGAAGTAAGAAAGAGGGGGGAAGAAGTCAGAAGCCTATATTATTTATTCGCGGGAAGGCTATGTCTGGTGCCCCAATTATTAAAGGGACAAGTCAGTTTCCAAAGCCGCCAATTATTACTGGTATAACCATAAAGAAGATTATTACAAAGGCATGGGCGGTTACGATCACATTATAAATCTGATCATCCCCTAAAAGAGACCCAGGCTGACCCAGTTCAGCGCGAATTAATAGACTTAAAGCTATTCCAACTATTCCTGCTCATGCACCAAAAATTATGTAGAGGGTGCCAATGTCTTTGTGGTTGGTAGAAAACAGTCAGCGATTAATTGCCACAGGTAAGATGGCTGAGAGCTAAGCGGCGGATTGTAGCTCCGTAAACAGAGGCTAAATCCCTCTTCTTATCAAGCCCCGAAGTATTATTTACGTTGGATTGCAAATCCAAAGAAGGAGGTTGATACCCTCCCGGGGCTTTCTCCCGCCTTTTTGAGGCGGCGGGAGAAAGTCTAGGTAGAAGTTCGCTGGGTTGAACACTTAGCTGTTAACTAAGATTTTGCAGGATCAAGGCCTGTCTATCTAGAAGGTTTTAGCTTAATAAAAGCATCTGGGTTGCATTCAGAAGATGTGAGATAGAGTCTTGCAAGTCTTAGCAGAAATTAGAGGATTTTCACTTCTACTTAAAGCTTTGAAGGCTTTTGGTCTATTATTAACCTAAATTTCTAGGATGAAAGTATAAATATTGCGGGTGTTAGGGGGAGGAGGAGGGTTGAGAGGGCTGCTGAAATGAGGAGAATAAGAGTGGGGTGGTTGGTTTTTGTTCGTCATGATGAAATTATATTAGTTGGGCTGGGGTTCATGGTCAGTGTTGTTGCGTAGCAAAGACGTAGATAAAAAAATAAGCTAAGGAGGGTCATGAGGGCCATAATTGTGGCTGGAATAAATAAGCTTTGTTTTGTTAGTTCTTGGAGAATAAGTCATTTGGGCATGAAGCCTGAAAGGGGGGGTAATCCTCCCAGGGAGAGGAGGGTTATTAGGGTAATAATAGATAGGAGTGGGGACTTGGTTGTTGATGAGGAAATAGTATTAATTTTTATTGAGTTAAAAATTTTAAATAAAAAGAAGGTTGTAAGTGTTATAATAATATATAATATTAGGTTAAGTAGGGTGAGGTTGGGGGCGTAGTGTAAGATTGTAATTATTCATCCGAGGTTGGCAATTGATGAGTAGGCTAGAATTTTTCGTAATTGTGTTTGGTTGAGGCCCCCCCATCCGCCAATTATTACTGAGAGGACACCAAAAGATAATAGGAGGTCTGGGTTAAGAAGGGGGTAGAGTTGGAGTAAAATGGCGAATGGGGCTAGTTTTTGTCAGGTTGAAAGGACAAGGCCGGTGGTTAGGTCTAAGCCTTGAAGTACTTCTGGTAATCAGAAGTGTAATGGTGCGAGGCCAATCTTTAAGGCTAATGCGGTTGTTGCCAGTGTGGCAGAGGTTGGGTTAAGCATTTCAATTAGACTTCACTCACCGGAAGTCCAGGCGTTTGTGACGCTTGCAAATAATAATAAAGTGGAGGCAGTTGCTTGTGTAATAAAATATTTTGTAGTGGCTTCTACTGCTCGGGGGTGGTGCTGGCGAATTATTAAGGGAATAATGGCTAGAGTGTTGATTTCGAGGCCTATTCAGACTAGGAGTCAATGTGATCCAATGAATGTTAAGGTGGTTCCTAGGCCTAAGCTTGAAATAAGAATAGTTAATACGACTGGGTTCATTAGTAAAGGAAGGATTTCAACCAACATGGTTGGGGTATGGGCCCAAAAGCTTTATTAGCTGACTCTACTTAGGAAATAGTATAATGGAAGCACGGAGGGTTTTGATCTCTCAGGTATAGGTTCAAGTCCTATTTTTCTAGGAGGAAGGGGAGAGGCTTTAACTCTCATTATCCACTCTATCAAAGTGGTCCTTTAGTTCAGGCACGCTTCCTTAGTTAGGTGAGGGGGGGTAAGCTTGTTGTGGCAATGGGTAGGGCTATATGTCATAAAATAATTGCTAAGGTTAGTGGTAAAAAGTTTTTTCACACTAAGTGTATAAGTTGATCATAGCGAAATCGGGGGTATGATGCTCGAATTCATAAAAAAATTATGGTAAGTAGTGTAGCTTTTATCATTAGGCTAAATGTTGAAACTTGTGGAAAGAGGGGGCTATATGAGGTTCCCATAAATAAAATAACTGAGAGAGCATTTATTAATAAAATATTTGTGTACTCGGCTAAAAAAAATAAGGCGAAGGGACCCCCTGCATATTCGATGTTAAATCCAGAGACCAGTTCTGATTCCCCTTCTGTTAAGTCGAATGGGGCTCGATTAGTCTCTGCTAGGGTTGAAATATATCATATTAGGGCTAGGGGTCAGCCTGGAATTATGAATCAAATTGTTTCTTGGGCCAGGTTGAATGTGTGAAGGGTAAAGCCTCCAGCAAATAGAATTATTGAAAGTAAGATGAGGCCCAGGCTTACTTCGTAAGAGATAGTCTGTGCTACAGCGCGAAGTGCTCCTATTAGGGCATATTTTGAGTTGGATGCTCATCCGGACCCTAGAATGGTGTATACGGTTAGGCTTGAGATTGCTAGGATAAATAATAATCCTAGGTTGAGGTTAATGACTGAGTGTGGGAGTGGAAGCGGCATTCATATAAGGAGGGCTAAAGCTAGGGCTACTGTTGGGGCAGCTAAAAATAGAAATGGGGAGGCTGCTGATGGGCGAATGGGTTCTTTAATAAATAGTTTTAGTCCGTCTGCAATGGGCTGAAGGAGCCCGTAGGGCCCAACAATATTGGGGCCTTTGCGGAGTTGTATATAGCCGAGAATTTTTCGTTCAATTAGGGTGAGGAAGGCTGTGGCGAGGAGGACGGGGATAATGTAGGCAAGTGGGTTAATTAAATAGAGTGAGATGGTCTGGAGCATAGTTGAGGAGAGGATTTGAACCTCTGAATTAAAGGACTTAGGTCTTTTGCACTTACCAGGCTCTGCCACCTCAACAACCCTGTTTTTGGGCAATAGGCGATCTTTTCTTACCTATTTAAGTTTAGTTCAATAGATGAAAATGGGGCGTGCCATGAGCATTGGCCCCACTTTTCCGGTCCTTTCGTACTGGGAAAAGTATATTCATAGATAGAAACTGACCTGGATTTCTCCGGTCTGAACTCAGATCACGTAGGACTATTAATCGTTGAACAAACGAACCCTTAATAGCGGTTGCACCATTAGGATGTCCTGATCCAACATCGAGGTCGTAAACCCTTTCGTCGATAGGGACTCTGGGAAAGGATTGCGCTGTTATCCCTAGGGTAACTTGGTTCATTGATCAGGAAATCCTGGGTCATTTTTCGATAAATATTTTATTAATTAAAATTGTCATTTTAATTTTCAAGTACTGAGTACTCGGTCGATAAGGGGGATTTATTTTTCCCCTTGGTCACCCCAACCAAAAACAGTTAGACTAGAAGTATTGTATTTTTATTTATACCCTGAGGTGTAAAAAATTACATAATTAGTCTAAGTGTTTGAAGCTCCATAGGGTCTTCTCGTCTAATGTTATTATATTCGCTTCTGCACGAATAGATCAATTTCATTGATTAGAAAATAGAGACAGTTAAACTCTCGTGGTGCCTTTCATACGGGTCTTCATTTAAAAGACAAGTGATTACGCTACCTTTGCACGGTCAAAATACCGCGGCCGTTGAACATTGTCACAGGGCAGGCGGGACCTCTTATAATTTAACAAGAGGCGATGTTTTTGGTAAACAGGCGGAGTTTGTGTTTGCCGAGTTCCTTTATTTTCTTTTAATCTTTCCTTAGGACACTCCTGTGTAGGATTAACGAGCAATAAAATAGGGTTTTCTAGTTTATTATGTAAATTTATAATGGCCTCAGTTTGGGGTCGTTTAATTGTCAGTGATTTAATTCTTTCTGATATACACTTGTGTCGGGAGAGATTTATTCTCTTTATTACTCATTTTAGCATAAGTTCTTTTATAATTTTATAAAATAGCCCAATAGTATTAAGGGGGTTATGAGTTAATATCTAAATTGTAGGTTTTTGTAAGGCTGGAGCTGCGACGCTTGCTTTACAGGTGGCTGCTTTTAGGCCCACTGGGGGAAAAACCTTAATAATTATGATCATTTCCCACCTTAGAAAGTTGTATCTTAATTTAGAAGGGCTGTACCTCTTCTAAATAACTATTAATTCTTATATGTTACTTTAATAAGGAAGTCTTATTTAGTCATTAAAAAAATTAATGCAGAACTAAAGTTCTTTTCTTGGGCAACCAGCTATCACTAAACTCGGTAGGCTTTTCACCGCTACTCGGAAGTCTTCCCACTCTTTTGCCACAGAGACGGGTTGGCTCTATAATGCTGCTCCGGAGTAGCTCGTTTAGTTTCGGGGAGGTAGACTTAAAGTCTTTTCGCCTAGTTTTTCTAGCTAAATCATGATGCAAAAGGTACGAGGTGCGGTCTCTGCTTTTTAGTACTTTAATAATTTGTTTCATTTCTTTTTCAGTCTTCCCTTGCGGTACATAAGCTATTGCGCTGAGGTTTTGTTCTGTCGCCCATACTAAAAGGTTAAAATGTTTTAAGTAGAGGTTTTAGTGTAAATTAGATTAATAAGGTCTAGTTAAATTGGTGGATAGGCTAGCTTTAAGGTTCAAAATGACTCGAATTGCACGGGTATTTCCTCGGTGTAAGGGAGGTGCTTTGCTAATTTAGCCACATTTTGATTCCAAGTGCACTTTCCAGTACACTTACCATGTTACGACTTGCCTCCTCTTGTTGTAATGGGTATTTTTATATAAATAAATAAGGTTTTTGAGGAGAGTGACGGGCGGTGTGTGCGCATCCCAGAGCCAATTTCAGAGAAGTACTCTGACCTTCTCTTACTGCTAAATCCACCTTTAGGTATATTTTCAGAACACCATTCGTGTATTTTTAATAAAAAATGTAGCCCATTTCTTTCCACTTCATTCGCTACACCTCGACCTGACGTTTGGGAGTTTTATTCTTTTTGCTTACTCTTATTCCCTCACAGGGTGAGCTGACGACGGCGGTATATAGACGGTAGTTGGCAAGAAGTGGTGAGGTTAAACGGGGATTATCGGTTATAGAACAGGCTCCTCTAGGTGGGTGTGGGATACCGCCAAGTCCTTTGGGTTTTAAGCTAGCGCTTGTAGTACTCTGGCGAACAATGTGGTAGGGCATTGTCTAAGTTTGTGGTTGAACATAGTAGGGTATCTAATCCTAGTTTGGGTTTCAACTATCGTGGCATCAAGGCCCCCTTTTTTATAAAGTCACTTTCGTTGTTGTTTATTCCACTCATGGGAGCGTATAACAGCTTGATGAGGTCTTAACTTTAATTATAACAGGCGATTCTTAAACCACTCTTTACGCCGGGAAGTATTAATGTGAGTCACTCGTATAACCGCGGTGGCTGGCACGAGATTAACCGACTCTGTTAACTTTAACTGATTCAAGCTTACGCTTATATAATCAATGTTTATTACTGCTGAAGTCCCTTGGGGGTGTGGCTTAGCAAGGCGTCTTGGGCCACGTGTGTGTGCCTGATGCCCGCCCCTAATTATTTAATAGAATAGTTAGGGCATTCTCACAGGGGGGCTGAAACTTGCATGTATAATTTTAGTTACAATTAACACTAAGGTCAGGACCAAACCTTCCATGCCGGCGGAAAAATGTTATTTTTCATCTTAGCATCTTCAGTGCTATGCTCTAAATTAAGCTACACTAGC